TGTGACTCCTTAATTTTAATTTTGAATCTACTCCTTCGAAGAAAAGAAAATAAGTCTCTTGAAATTTTTAACCTCCGATTGTATCCGAACGAGAGGAATGTTGAAAAGTCACTACGAACCCGAAACATACCATTGGAAAGTGATTCAGTAATTAAACCTTCATGAATCATTTTTGTTCTTTCATTCCAGGTAACCCCTTTAATTATCAACTCATGGAGTAGGAGTGATATTAGACAACCCTTCCTCTTAAAAAAAAAATATAGGAAGTTTTCCTACGGATGCAATTCGTAGATCATAAAGATCACCATATATATAACAAAATTTCTCCCCCAATTCCTTCTAGTCGAGCCTCTCGGTCTGTCATTATCCCTCGAGAAGTTGAAAGAATTACAATACCCATTCCTCCTAAAATCCTAGGAATTCGTTGATGGTTGGAATAGATTCGTAGGCCGGGTCGGCTGATACGTTTTAAAACAGTTCTATATGGCCCTTTTCTATTCCTTCTATGTCGCAGAGTTGAAACCAAGAAATATTTATTGCTTACTCGATGTTTTCTCACATTTTCGATAAAGCCTTCGCGTAGAAGTATTTTAACAATGTTTTCAGTGATATTTGTAGATGCTATTCGAACCGTTCCTTTTTTATCCATGTCAGCATTTCGTATAGAAGTTATTATTTCGGCAATAGTGTCCCTACCCATGATGAACTATAATTATTTGTGCCTCCGGGTTTTTATATAATCAGCATGCTCTACTCTTTTTTTTCATGAATTATTAAAGGTATATGCGTGAGAAACAATCTACTAATACATTCTACTAATTAATGGAATCTAATTCAGTTCAGATATCTTACTATGAACCTCTCTTTTTTTATGTTTTATTATGTTTTCATCTATTAGTATTTATTTAGAATCGATTTATAATACCTCAGGAGCTAATGAGACTATTTTAGTAAAATTCAACTGTCTCAATTCCCGAGCGATCGCACCAAAAACTCGAGTTCCTTTGGGATTTCCTTCTTGATCAATGACAACTGCTGCATTGTCATCATATTGTATTATCATACCATTGTCACGTTTGAGTTCTTTACATGTACGTACAATTACAGCTCTGATCACTTCTGATCTTTGTAGAGGCATATTGGGAACTGCTTCTTTGATTACAGCAACAATAACGTCACCAATATGAGCATATCGGCGATTACTAGCTCCTATGATTCGAATACACATTAATTCTCTAGCCCCGCTGTTGTCCGCTACATTTAAATAGGTCTGAGGTTGAATCATATCATTCTTATTATTTTTCTCTTTTTTCTTTCAATGCTAACTAACTAAAGGGCGAAGAAAAAAAGAAGAAATATTGTTTGTCCAGAAATAAAAAAACTGCGGTTTTTTCATCACAAAGCCCCTTTCCTTTCGTTCCATATCCCTATCCCGCAATAACGAATTGAGTTCGTATAGGCATTTTGGACGCAGCTATAGAAATAGCTTCTCTGGCTACAACTTCTGATACTCCACCCATTTCATAAAGTATTCGACCCGGTTTAACGACGGATACCCAATATTCGGGAGATCCTTTCCCCGAACCCATACGTGTTTCGGTAGGCCTTACTGTAACAGGTTTGTCTGGAAATATGCGTACCCATATTTTTCCACCACGACGCGCATATCGTGCCATGGCTCGCCGCCCCGCTTCTATTTGTCTAGATGTGATCCAAGCGGGTTCAAGTGCCTGAAGGGCGTATCCGCCGAAACAAATTCGATTGCCTCGATAAGATATTCCCTTCATTCTTCCTCTATGTTGTTTACGAAATCTGGTTCTTTTGGGGTTATAGTTGATGGTTGTTTCTCAATGCCATCTCTACTGCAGAACTGGACATGAGAGTTTCTTCTCATCCAGCTCCTCGCGAATGAAACGATTAAATAATATTGTATATATTTATATTTTGAATTGAATGAATAATGAATCATGGAATTTTTTGAGATATAATCTGTCACGTACACGTAGGAATCAAATGAGAAATCAAATTTGATAATTAATGAATCTTCATTTTTACCTTTATTTTATTTCTTTTTATTGAATTGCCCAAAACTTAGCAATCTAGTAAGGCTTTCGCGGGCGAATATTTGCTCTTTCAACATCCCTTTCATTCTTTCATTCGTAGGGGCGTTCCATGACCTATCAGAATAAATGAATTGGTTCTTGGCTCGTTCCGCCATCCCACCCAATGAATCATTAGGATTCGTTTTCAAGGGAATCTTCCTCAGTCACAGGTTCTGTCGTTCCCATCGCTTCTCGATTAATGACTAGGCCCGAACTCTGCAATGGAGCTCCTAATAAAATGGGTTCCTGAATCAATCTTCTCAGTCTTTATTGACTCGGCGCTCTTTATTCTTTTTGATTTTTCGTATAAATTGTATTCATATTCATCGAATCTAATTATTAATTATGGACGAATACATTAATGCTTTATTACATTGCCTTTTATAAGATAGTTCATAGACCATACATATTGGAATCATATATCATTGCTATTCTTTTTCTTTCTTTCTCTCACCCCTCCATTTATCCATATCCCTTTGTTTTTGCTTCACAACCTTATAGATTGATTTTTCTTTTATGTAAAAAAAATGCTTCAGTTGCTACAACAATATGATCAATACATCATATAGCGACTGGTTCCTTGGATCCAGATAATACGAAGCAATGAGCTGGTTATTAGTTATATAGTTATTAGTTCATACTAGGGGATGGCCCTTTGTTTTTTAATCCTAACCTAACTCTAAATAAAAAACCAACGAGTCACACACTAAGCATAGCAATTATATGGAGATGGAGTCAATCGAATTGTTATTCAACCCTATAGAATTAAGAATTCGAAAAAATTCTCATTTTTTGATTGAACGGAAAAAAATGAACGAGTTTGTGATTTTTTATTCAATTGCCGGATGGATGGAACAGAAAGACAACGAAAGGCCCATTATTCCTCGTCTGCAAATATCCAAATTTTGATTCCTAATGCCCCATAGATAGTTCGAACTGTATAGGAACAATAATCAATTTTGGCTCGAATGGTTTGTAGGGGAACCCTACCTTCTCTGATCCATTCGACACGTGCTATTTCCTTTCCGTCGATACGCCCTGCAATTTGTACTTGAATTCCCTTTGTATCTGCTTTTTCAGTTAATTCAATAGCTTTTTTCATTGCCTTTCGAAACGAAACTCTATTCTTTAATTGTTCGGCTATAAATTCTGCAAGAATATTAGGTTGTCCATATGGTTTTTCCACTTTTTTGATAGCAATGTTCAGTTTTTGGTTCACAGAATGAAATTCTTTTTGTGCATTGCTCTGTAATTCTTCAATTCCTCGCGGGCTGCCCTCTATGAACAATTTTGGGAATCCCATATATATTATGACCTGGATCAGATCGATTCTTTTTTGAATCTTTATGCGTGCAATTCCCTCGGCACCCGAGGATATTTTCCTATTTTTTTGTACATAATTCTTGATACAATCCCGTATTTTTTGATCTTCCTGGAGACCCTCGGAATAACTTTTTGGTTGTGCAAACCAAACAGAATGATGACTTTGGGTTGTACCAAGTCGGAAACCGAGTGGATTTATTTTTTGTCCCATAGCACCTCGCTATCTCTATAAGTTTCTCTATTAGCCCACGTCATTCTGTTACGATATAGCATATGATCCATCATATATAGATACCTCTCTCTGACATCTGTATACTTATCTTTATATACCCATCCATATTTTCTTAACCATATGAAATAGTTTTTATCTTTAGATATATCTTGCAATACAATAGTTATATGACAGGTGGGTCTTTTTATCGGATAACTACGTCCTCGGGCTCGGGGTTTTAACTTTTTCATGCTAGTACCTTCATTAACTTCGGCTTGACTAATGATTAAAGCCGTTTCGTTGAATCCCATATTGTGACTAGCATTTGCTGCTGCAGAATAAACTAATTTTAAAATGGGATAACACGCTCGATAAGGCATGAGTTCTAGTATCATAAGTGTTTCCTCGTAGGGACGCCCACGAATCTGATCAATTACTCTTCGCGCTTTATGAGCAGACATACGTATATGTTGACCTAAAGCGTATACTTCTACATCTGGGTCACTCTTTATCATAAGGTTCACCTCCCACCAATAAACGATGAGCACCCATATCCACTTTATTAATTAATATATTAACGACGAGATTTATTATCGTTTCTCGCATGCCCCCGGAAATTCAGAGTAGGTGCAAATTCTCCCAATTTGTGACCTACCATACGATCTGTTATATAAATAGGCAAATGTTCCTTTCCATTATGAATAGCAATTGTATGGCCGATCATTGTGGGTATAATGGTAGATGCCCGGGACCAAGTTACGATTGTATCTTTTTCTGCCCTCGTGTTGAGCTTCGCAATTTTTATCAATAAATGATTAGCTACAAAAGGATTTTTTTTTAGTGAACGTGTCACAGCTAATTACTCCTTTTTTTTTTGTAAAGATGAGGAAACATATTCTATTTTAAATATTCTCCTATTTACTACGGCGACGAAGAATCAAACTATCACTATATTTATTCCTTTTTCTACTTCTTCTTCCAAGCGCAGGATAACCCCAAGGGGTTGCGGGTTTTTTTCTACCAATTGGGGCCCTCCCTTCGCCACCCCCATGGGGATGGTCTACAGGGTTCATAACT